TATCTGTACATTCTCTTAAAAATCAGACAAAGTAATTGAAGTTAAACTAGACAGAATAATTGAGATCTCATAGATATATAATATTTTTTTATATTATAGATGTGATAAATTACAAAATTTATAAATAAGACAATAATGTAAGGATTAAAAAAAACATTAGGGTAGGGGTTCTTTTAAATTCTAAAATATGAACAATACTTATTTCGGATGAGCCAAGCCAATAGGATGAACTGAAAAAGTTCTGCGTCATGAACTATGTAACGTGCACATCAACATCAATTATATGGCCACGAAAAAAAAAGTAACATCAAAGGAGGTGAAGGAAATAAAAATATCAAAGAAAATACAAAGAAATGGGCCCGATTCTATTTGTAATGCATCTGAGATGAATTTTGACTATTCGCACCCCCGAACTTACCTAGACTAGACTTTTTGGTCTTTCAACCAACTAAATTAACCATTCGAATATTATTGAAATATAATATTAACTTTTTAATTTAGAGCGAAGAAAAAAGGGAAACAAAATCGAATAATTCATTTTTTTACATACTTTTTTACATACTAACATACTATATATATATATACAGAGAATATATCTAGAACATGCATCTATTCTTTACTCATCTAAAAAGAGTATATCTCCAGACACCTAGATGGATAAAATAAATATGTATGATGATTTAGATCACTAATAAGTATGTATCTATTCCCCATATTCATATAAATGAATATGGGGAATAGATACTCATACAAATGAATCATGTGCCAGGAACCAGATTTGAACTGGTGACACGAGGATTTTCAGTCCTCTGCTCTACCAGCTGAGCTATCCCGACCATTCTTGACACATCAGCCTCATTTTTATTTTAAGAGATTACTGGAGTATATGTCAATGAGTCTATATCAACTAAAAAAAAAAGACAAAAAAAATAAGACTTTGTAAGTTAGTTTCAATAGTAGTAATGATTATTTATTTTTAATCATTCATATCAGGATTCCTTGCTCAAAGATAAGATATTCATGTGTACGTTTATCATAAAAAAATTCTACGTGTATCATACGTATTCAATTACATATTCCAAAGATATTCCACATATTCCAAGACTTGTGCCTTGTGATTATGATAAGAAAAAGAAAAATTCCACTCGGATCTATTTGTGAAAGAATAAACTGAATAAGATACATAACGAATTAAAAAAAAAAAGGGGGGGGGGGTGAAGAGGGATATAGTATAAAAAATTAGGGAGTTAAACAGGCCCTTTGGGGATAGAGGGACTTGAACCCTCACGATTTTTAAAGTCGACGGATTTTCCTCTTACTTTAAATTTCATTGTTGTCGGTATTGACATGTAGAATGGGACTCTATCTTTATTCTCGTCTGATTAATCAGTTCTTCAAAGGATCTATCAGACTATGATGGAGTGAATGATTTGATCAATGAATATTCCAGTTTTTCTTCAACTTGGATTTGATTCACATCTTTCATTTGTGATAGAAATATTCACAAATGTTGGAGTCTTCATTAATCAATTGAAATAGTATTTCAGTACATATATGTATATATATTATATGTTTATTCTTGACCCATTCCTGGAATTTTGATGGAAGGATTCGTTTCTTAACGCAAAAGGAAAAGTCGTCAACTCCATTTGTTAGAACAGCTTCCATTGAGTCTCTGCACCTATCCTTTTTTTTTATTTTCTCTTTCTGAACTTTTCTTTGTTTTCAGAAAACAGGATTTGGCTCAGGATTGCCCATTGTGAATTCCAGGGTTTCTCTGAATTTGAAAGTTCTCACTTGGCAAGTTTCCATACCAAGACTCAATCCAATTAAGTCCGTAGCGTCTCCCAATTTCGCCATATCCCCCTCTTTTTTCTTTGAGATTCGAATCTCATTAGGATGTTTTTTTTTTCATTTATATTATGAGAATTATGCCGGAACTGTTGAATTCATATTAAATACCGTGAATTCATTAGATACCGATTCATATATTGAAAAATGTTTCCTCCTATTTGATTTATTTTCTTTCATCTATATTGAATACCCCTATTTGGTTGAATCAGAAATAATTCTATTATCTCCGTACTCGCAATTCAATATAGACAGATATATACCACATATATATCTATTTTCTATGCCCCTATTTCTATCATTTTTTCATGCAATTTGGAATACTCGAATGGTCGATTCTTTTTTTTAGTCTTAGTTTTTTTACCTTTACGAATGAAAACAAAGGAATCTTTTATTATGATCTGGATTGGGCTTTTCTCTTTCTTTCATTTTTTTTTCTTTTATAAAAAGCGGACAGATACAGACTCTATATAACATAACGAAAAAAAAAAATGAAATGGAAATTTTCTTTTTTTTTTTATAAAAAAATCCATTTATTCATTTAGAATTGCTATAACTAAAACTAATCTAATGGCTATAAATAATCATTATATTAATTTAGAATTAGACATTCATTTAGAAATATTGAACTCCTAATTACTTATCAAAT